GTAAGACTCATCAACGAACTCTCTATCCGCTCTTTTCTTTTTCCTTCTAATTGGTTTATGTTTATTTTAGGATAACAAGATGGTTAGAAATCCTTTATTTTTTCAACGCAATCGCTCTTTTGATTTTGGAAAAAAAAAAGATCTTTATCAATATACTGCTTCTTCTACACATTCATCTCTACCCCTAATGTAGAATAACTAATAGTTAGGACTCATAAAAAAATCGATAATCCGCTCATGAGAAAAGTCCTTCCCGCATCAAGCACTAATATATTTTTAACGTATAATTAGATCGGGGAATCATTCAAATTAAGAACATAAGCTCGTTGCTTTTTATTTCTCTAGAATTGGAGCCCTAGAGCTCTATCCATTTATTCATTCGACCCGACTTGAAATTGATTTTGTTCCACATCAAGAATTCAAACAAGCTTTTGAACCCATCAGGTAAAAATATTCCCCGAATTCCCCATTGATACGACATGCTGTTTTTTCCATTCATTCCTTTCAGGATCAGTCGTGGTCTTACAAACTCTACCGATAGTATGGACGAATCTGTTACTTCATACAAATGTGTAAAAGATGCTAGCCGCACTTAAAAGCCGAGTACTCTACCATTGAGTTAGCAACCCGAATAAAAAAAAGAATTAGTATGTGTAGATACAATCAGAATCAAAAACGAAATGGAATTGCACGACGTAATCAAATAAAATATCAAATGGAATCAAATAAAAAAAAAAAAAAAAATGGATATACCGTCTCTTGTATCTTATCTTATGTTATCCCTTCTTAGATTATCTATTTTTTTTTGAATCCAAATTTTTATATCACACAAAAGTAACTTCTTGTATCACAGAAAATCCAATGAGCCCATCATGTGAATTGAATGAAGTAAAATGAAAAAAAAAACCAAGTCTATGAAGCGGAGATAACTAGATCTATTTATCCACAATCGGATTATATTTGTTTGATCCACTGTTGTCAATATGAATGTGAATAGTGAAAAACGAATACAATGGAGAACACAAAAGAATAAAAAAAAAAAAAGTGTAGGCGAAAGAATAAATTAAGGTAAGGAAGAAGTAAAGTAGAAAAAAATCTCGGGTTTATTCAATCAATCAATAAATAGAAGTAGAATAAACAAGCGTAATCCCTTGTGTTTTTTTATTTGTTCATGGATTTCCAACAAAAACCAACCCATTGATGGGAATGTCCAAATTTTATATTTCTAGTATAAAACCAATTATTTCATTTATTCACTTGATTGATCTTTAATAAATAAGTGTAGTAGAACAAGAGAGGGGGGAAATAATAATAATAGAGAAAAGGTTATCCAAAGCTATAGACAAGTCATCCACACCCTCTTTTTTTTTTATTTCATTAATTGAATTTTTCGGTTATTGATTCAGGTCAAATTCCGTAAAAACCGCAGCCCTCTTTGAAATATCATGAACAGTTCCTGTAGGTTGAGCACCTTTTTCAAGAAAATATAGAATTGCAGGAACATTTAAATAGGTTTGATTCTTTATCGGATCATAAAAACCCACTTTACGAAGATCTCTTCCCTCTCTTCGGGATCGAACATCAATTGCAACGATTCGATAAACGGCTCATTGGGATAGATGTAGATTAACAATACCCCCCCCAGAACCGTATAAGAAGTTTTCTCCTCGTACGGCTCGAGAAAATTGGAAGTTATGTATATGTATAGAATTCTAATTAATGTAAAATAGATCCATAGATTATCAAATCAATTAGACTATGATTTCATTTTTTTTTTATTCTTTTCGAAATAAAAAAAAAATTCTTATTTGTATCCTCATAACTCAAGTTGGGTAACTCTCACTCAAAGGAAAACCTTTAAGCATTTCATTTATTGAGCCGTCTATAACCCCCTTTTTGCCTGTCTCCTTTAGAATCTATTCTATTCTATTCTTCATTCTGATCTAGGTTAGTTATTGAGACAATTTACAAGTTTAGTTATTAAAACAATTAAAAAAGGTATTTCCTTGTTCCGGGATCCTTTATCTTTGCTTTGAATCATTGGGTTTAGACATTACTTCGGTGATCTTTAATCCTTTCAAAATGGCAGCAACATACCATTTTTTGTGATTTCTTTTTATCAAAGAACCATATGAATGATTGATTCTCGCGTGATACACTTTTGATCAAAAGAGTTTTCCTAATTCCAACAAATTTGATGTTTGAATTTGAAACTTGCTTGAATTGGATCCTTTCGATTTCTATATCGAAAATATACTTACGAAGTTGTTTCAACTTATTGATTGACACTAACCCTAGATCTCCGCCCCTGATAAATGAATTAATACTTTCTACTCGAGCTCCATCATGTAATATTTACATTAAAACTTCCCCAAAATGAAATGAGGGTTATAGTGGAACAGAACAAACGATGTCGAGCCAAGAGCATCTTCATTCCTATATATAAAAGAAAATGGTGGATGTAAGATAAGAATCCACAGTTGATCATGTCCTTCAAGTCGCACGTTGCTTTCTACCACATCGTTTTAAACGAAGTTTTACCATAACCTCTAGTTTCTTGGAACTGGTATGTAATTGATTCAATTATGGAATCATGAATAGTCATTGGTTTAGTTGGTACATAGTTATCTATACTGTTATGAATGGGTAGTTTCTTAAAAAGTATCAGCAAGAATTCCATTTTTTTTTAAACCCACATTTTCTTTTAGTATATTGGATGAATACAATTTTTTGTATGAATGCAATATTTATTTAATATGAAATGGAATATATATAATATATATATTATTCTTTTTTTTTTATTTCTATAAATTTAGAAAAAATTACGAATAAATAAGAAATACGTTCTTTTTGAATCCGCATTTTCAAGTTTCTTGATAGGATGGATTCGCCAGTTTAACACTTCTTCAAGTACCAAGGATTCATAGGAAATCATTCAAAATAATATAATTGATTGAAAGTTTTCTACCTCGATATTATTATTTGACTAAAGTTTTCCAATAAGGGAAGGGACATTTTATTATCTTTTATTATCATAAAAAAAAACCTATTCGAATTAACCCATCAATGATTTAAAACAAATAGATAGATCAAAAACAAATCCAATTTTTTTTTGACTCTAAATTATTTTAGCCTAAACCGGTCTTAAGAGACTTAATCCCATTGATTCAATTCAATTAGTACCAAAAACGCAAGCCCTTCGTATTTAGAATTCCACATAAATCCACAGAAATAAAATAATCAAGTTGCACACACCATTTAAGGGATAGAGAATAAGAGAGGCTTTCACATTTCGATTTTAAATTGAAATGACATCATGGAAAATATATGAGACGTAAGGTTTTTTTATGAATAACGAATTTCAAATATGAATATGAAAGATATGGACATACGATGAAAAGCCCGTCCTACTTTTTTTTTCATTAAAAAACTCTTTTTTTTTTTATCTATATTCCCATCTTTTACCTAGATAAAAAATGGATTCAATTCCATCTACGTCTTATGGTATTTAAACTCGATTCAATTTGTGAAAAAAAGATGATTTAGAGACGAATCAAAAATAAGAAAAATAATGATAAGAAAGAAGAATCACTCTATCTAATATTAGACTCTTAAGAAGGTTGTTCAAAAAAGGCAATCTTTTTTTGATATGATAATTTTGATATGATTATATCATATATAATATTATGGAATAATATGATATATAATATCATAATACTATGATATATATAATACGCATACTCTGGGACGGAAGGATTCGAACCTCCGAATAGCGGGACCAAAACCCGTTGCCTTACCACTTGGCCACGCCCCATTTCTATTCAAGACTAATAAACACTAATATTGTTATTGGTTGTTCGTCAATTCCAGTCCAAATATTGATAGAATCAATTAGATTGTTGCTAGGATTTTGATACGTGTAGATATCGAATGAAACTGAATTTATTGATCATTAGATATAATTCAATTAAGATATTGTATGAAAGTAGGATTTCTTCTATATCTATTTTGATTTGAGAATGGAAGGATTTTTGATTGGCTGAGTTCAAATCAAAGAAAAGAAAGGTTTTTTGACCTACCTTATGTTATTAATTTTTACCTTATCCCTTATATCAATAATAAGATATTAATAACTCAATCAACTCAAAAAAAAATTATCTTCAAGAACAAAATGTTTGTTATGCTTAATATTTTAAGTTTAATCTGTATCTGTCTTAATTCTGTCCTTTATTCAAGTAGCTTTTTCTTAGCCAAATTACCCGAGGCCTACGCTTTTTTGAATCCAATAGTAGATATTATGCCAGTAATACCTGTGTTCTTTTTTTTATTAGCTTTTGTGTGGCAAGCTGCTGTAAGTTTTCGATGAGATTTTTCATACTGTCCTAGAAAAATTCATGATTTACTCGAAAAAAAAATTCTAACAATTTCTAATATAAGATCAGATAAGTCTTACATACAGTCTGAACCGTTAAGTTAAATATTGAAATTCTTGTATAGCTGTGCTAAATCTAGATCACTCTCATTTTCTTGTTATAACTTTTTTTCCATTGAACGACCCTATTAGAGTCCCCCACAATATATAATTGTTGGTATAAAAGAAAATTTTCATTAATAAACAACTCAACTCTGATTTTCTGAAATTTTTTTTTTTTTTTCTAGAAATCACTTCATTTCTTGGTGTCAAAAAATAGGGTATGCAGTATAAAAATAGAGAATCTATTCTCTTTTTTTTTTTGAAAAAAAAAATGCTATTGGAGATTGTGTAATGCTTACTCTAAAACTATTTGTTTATACAGTAGTGATATTCTTTGTTTCTCTCTTCATTTTCGGATTCCTATCTAATGACCCGGGACGTAATCCTGGACGTGAAGAATAAAAAATCTGATTTTTGTTTTCCTTGCTTGATTTGAAAATTTTTATCTATTCCACATCTTTCTTTAACTAGATATATAAAAAAAAAAATACAAAGTCATCGACAGAAACGGAAAGAGAGGGATTCGAACCCTCGGTACGAAAAACGCGTACAACGGATTAGCAATCCGACGCTTTAATCCACTCAGCCATCTCTCCCCCAATTGCAAAATGAAAAAGAATAATTACTATGATACATTAAGTAAGGCTTGAAAAAAGCCCTTCTTTATCTCTCTTTATTATATCTTTATTATTTATTATATAGATAGCTATATAAAGCTATATATAGATAATATATATCTAAAAACTTTTATCAGAAATTCCAATTCCATTTCGATTTTAAATAAAGTAAAGTAAGGGCTCAAAAGAGATATCTCCAATCCAATATTTGAATATATAAATACCAATCTATTAAATGTTAATAAAAAAAAATTTTTAATAAATTCAATTAAGAAAATAAAAAAGAAAATGAAAATATATATATATATTCAATAATAAATAAAATCAATAAAAGTACCTTGTTTATTTCGTCCGAAAAGTCCCTTTTTATTTCCACGGCCTGGCCTGGTCAGTACCTAGCCGGGCTTTTTTTTTTTGTTCCAATGAATCGATTTATTTTATTTGAAAACTAAAAATTCTTTGGAAATAAAATAACAAAAATCGAAACAACAATCATATCATAAGAAGGATTATTTCGATTCCTATGATACAGAATCAAATGATATAGAATCAAAGTGCCATTTCTTATTATTCTTTCTTTTTTTATTTACTTTTTTTGACTGGAATAAAAAAAACTTATCATTTAATTAGTTAAATGAGTCCTCGTTTACTAATCTCATTAGTCTTCCTGAGAAAAATATGTCAACGCTCTCATTTTCATGATTTTTTTTTCTGATCTTATTTTTTTATTACTTATTACTATTTACTATGACATATTTTTGTGTTCGACAAAAGGTCGATTTATATGCAATAATAGCATTGTAGCGGGTATAGTTTAGTGGTAAAAGGGTGATTCGTTCTATTAACCCTTTAATAGTTAAAGGGTCTTTCGTTTGATTTATATTTCGATCAAAAACTTTATTTCTTAAAAGGATTTAATCCTTTTCCTATCGATGAAAAATTCGAGGAAAAATAGAAATTCTCGTGATTTGGATCCAAGAGTCCGTTATAAATTGAAAAAATTGGATCATGAAATTACGAAACATAATTTTTTTTTGAATTGGATCCATACTTCCAATTGAACGAGTAAGGAATCCATGGATAAAGGTAGAAAGAACGGTCTATTTCTAATCGTAACTAAATCTTCAATTTGAGATTTGTATAAGGGAGATTGAAGCAAAACAAAATAGCTATTAAACAATGTCTTTGGTTTACTAGAGACATCGACAGATTATATTGTTTTAGCTCGTTGGAAACAAAAAAGACTTTTCCTAAGGATTATTTCAAATAGAAATAGGGAACGAAGTAACTAGAAAAGATTGTTAGAATCCTCTTTTCTTCTATAGGGATCATCTATAAAGCAGTTCCTTTTGAATGCATTCAGACAGAAAGGCTGACATAGATGTTATGGGTAGAATTTGTTTTTTTTTTTCGTTTACATCTTTTTTTTCCATCTTCCATAAAGGAGCCGAATGAAATCAAAGTTTCACGTTCGGTTTTGAATTAGAGACGTTCAAAATGATGAATCAACGTCGACTATAACCCCTAGCCTTCCAAGCTAACGATGCGGGTTCGATTCCCGCTACCCGCTTATCTTATATATTTTATCTTCTATTTTTTTTATTAAAATGATATCGTAATTTTATAGATTTTTTTTTATTACTATATTTCGATTTCGAAATTCATAATAGACAAATATTTTTGAATTGATTCATTTCAAATTCGAATATTTGAATTCTATTTTATAATATATAAATTTTTATTATATAAAGCACTCTATATTATTTTCTAAAATAAGAAATTAATATAGAATAAAATGAATCTAGAATTACTATAAATCATAATAAGATAAATTTTACAATTTAATTGTAAATTAAATTAATGTAATGCATCATTGAATTGAATAAGCAATTTCCGGAATTCGTGCACATCTTTTTTTTTATGAACAAAAGATGTGCAAATAAGAAAAAAAAATAGGAGTGAAA